CGGATGATATATATATGGGTACACGATGTATTGCCACTAGAAATCAAGATATTGGTAGTGGACTTGTCAATCAATTCATAACCTTTCGAGCACAACCCATATATATTCGAACTCCCTTTACTTGTAGGAGTACATCTTGGATCTGTCAATTATGTTATGGCCGGAGTCCTACTCACGGTGACCTGGTCGAATTGGGAGAAGCTGTGGGTATTATTGCGGGTCAATCTATTGGAGAGCCCGGCACTCAATTAACATTAAGAACCTTTCATACCGGCGGAGTATTTACAGGGGGTATTGCAGAACATGTACGAGCCCCCTCTAATGGAAAAATAAAATTCAATGAGGATTTGGTTCATCCGACACGTACACGTCATGGGCATCCTGCTTTTGTATGTTCTATAGATTTGTATGTAACTATTGAAAGTGAGGATATTCTACATAATGTGAATATTCCACCCAAAAGTTTTCTTTTAGTTCAAAATGATCAATATGTAGAATCAGAACAAGTGATTGCTGAGATTCGCGCAGGAACATCCACTTTGAATTTTAAAGAGAAGGTTCGAAAACATATTTATTCTGATTCAGAGGGAGAAATGCACTGGAATACCGACGTGTATCATGCACCTGAATTTACATATGGAAATGTTCATCTCTTACCAAAAACAAGTCATTTATGGATATTATTAGGAGAGCCGCGCAGATCTGATCTAGTCTCCCTTTCGATCCACAAGGATCAAGATCAAACGAACGCTCGTTCTTTTTCTGTCACGAAAAGATCTATTTCTAACCTCTCGGTAACTAATGATCAAGCGAGACACAAATTCTTTAGTTCGGATTTTTCTGGTAAAAAAGAAGAAGAACGCCCTGATTATTCAGAACTTAATCGAATTGTTCGTTGTAATCTCAGATATCCGACCATTCTATACGCCGATTATGATTTATTGGCAAAGAGACGAAGAAAAAGATTCATTATTCCACTCCAATCGATTCAAGAACGTGAGAACGAACTAATGCCTCTTTCGGGCATCTCGATCGAAATACCCATAAATGGTATTTTTCATAGAAATAGTATTCTTGCTTTTTTCGATGATCCTCGATACAGAAGAAAGAGTTCGGGAATTACTAAATACGGCACTATAGAAGTCTATCCAATCGCCAAAAAAGAGGATTTAATTGAGTATCGAGGAGTCAAGGAATTTAAGCCAAAATACCAAATAAAAGTGGATCGGTTCTTTTTCATTCCCGAGGAAGTGCATATCTTACCTGGATCTTCTTCCATAATGGTACGGAACAATAGTATTATTGGGATAGATACACAAATAGCTTTAACTACAAGAAGCCGAGTAGGCGGATTGGTTCGAGTGGAGATAAAAAAAAAAAGAATTGAACTAAAAATATTTTCTGGAGATATCCATTTTCCTGGAGAGACAGATAAGATATCTCGACATAGTGGTGTCTTGATACCACCAGGAACGGGAAAGACAAATTCGAAAGAATCAAAAAAAGGGAAAAACTGGATCTATGTCCAACGGATCACACCTACCAAGAAAAAGTATTTTGTTTTGGTTCGACCTGTAGTCACATATGAAATAACAGACGGTATAAATTTAGTAAGACTTTTCCCCCCGGATCTCTTGCAGGAAATGGATAATGTGCAACTTCGAATTGTCAATTATATCCTTTATGGAAATGGCAAACCAATTCGGGAAATTTATAACACAAGTATTCAATTAGTTAGGACTTGTTTAGTATTAAATTGTAACCACGACAAAAAAAGTTCTTATATCGAAGAGATCCGTACTTCCTTTGTTGAAATAGGGATAAATGGTTTGAGTCGAGATTTTATAAAAATAGACTTAGTGAAATCCCCTATTTCGTATACCCCAAAAAGGAATGATCCTTCGGGTTCAGGATTTATCTCTGAGAATCGATCAGATTGCACCAATATCAATCCGTTTTCTTCCAGTTTTTTCGACTATTCCAACGCAAGGATTAAAGAATCCCTTAATCAAAACCAAGGAACTATTCATACATTGTTGAATAGAAATAAGGAATACCAATCTTTGATAATTTTGTCATCCTCTAATTGTTTTCGAATGGGCCCATTCAACGATGTAAAATATCACAATGTGATAAAAGAATCAATTAAAAAAGATCCCACAATTCCAATTAGGAATTTCTTGGGCCCTTTAGGAACAGCCCTTCAAACTGCGAATTTTTATTCATTTTCCCATTTAATAACTTATAATCAGATCTTGGTAATTAACTATTTGCAACTTGACAACTTAAAACAGACCTTTCAAGTAATTAAATATTTTTTAATGGATGAAATTGGTAAAATTTATAATTATGATTCGTGCAGTAACATTATTTTGAATCCATTCAATTTAAATTGGTATTTTCTTCAGCACAATTATTGTGAAGGGATGTCTACAATAATGAGTCTTGGGCAATTTATTTGTGAAAATGTATGTATAGCCAAAAACGGACCACACCTCAA